TTGTTAGGAATTCCGTACAAAAAAATACAAATGATCTTGAACTACAGCATCTGACCATATATGTATTACAATAAATAAGGAGGATTTTCAATGCGAGATATAAAAACATATCTTTCCACAGCGCCTGTGCTAACTACTCTATGGTTTGGGTCTTTAGCGGGTCTATTGATAGAAATTAATCGTTTATTCCCGGATGCTTTGTCATTCCCTTTTTTCTAGTTATTAATATTATTAATATAATAAATATAATATGCGAAAAAAAATGAAGAAAATTTGAGATACAATTCTACGTGACGTGACTAAAACTTAGTCCCCCTTTTTTTCAGTTCTTTAGGATAGGAAGGAAAGAGAAAGAAAAAGTATATTGAACTTCAGCAAAAATCCGGTGGATCTAAGATCCCATTTTGTAGAACAGAAATAGAAAGGGGGCCCAGTCTAAGGTAAAAAAAAAAGCTCCACGAAATCATAGCATAAAAAAAAGATACTTAAATGAAATACTGGGATTAGGATAGGAATAATTGATAGTTAGAAAAAAATTGTATTACTTACATTATTACTATATATATAATAATATTCTATTAATATTAATTAGAATTACAACAAAATATTTAGAAATGGAATTTCGAATTAGTAACTTCTATTGATATTGATTTTTTTCTTTTTTGTTCTTTTCGTCTTCTTAGGTTCGGGTCGAAAACAGAAGAGTTAAGTTGATCAAACAAAAATGCAAAGGGGGTTCATGGCTAAGGGTAAAGATATCCGAGTTAGAGTTATTTTGGAATGTACCAGTTGTGTCCAAAATGGTGTCAATAAGGAATCGCCAGGCATTTCTAGATATATTACTCAAAAGAATCGGCACAATACACCCAGTCGATTAGACTTGAGAAAATTTTGTCGATATTGTCACAAGCATACGATTCATGGGGAAATAAAGAAATAAATCGAACGTGTGTTTGATCTTTCAAGGGGGCAGGAAAAGGAAGAACTTAACATATCTTAACATAAACATATATATATATAATATACAAATAAAAATATAGAATATACAAAAAAACCTATTTCGGTCGGATCTGAAATGAATAATGAATAAAGAAAATAAAGAAATAGAATTTTAGAGATAAGGAATAAACCATGGATAAATCCAAGCAACCTTTTCGTAAATCCAAGCGATCTTTTCGTAGGCGTTTTCCCCCAATTGAATCGGGGGATCGAATTGATTATAGAAACATGAGTTTAATTAGTCGATTTATTAGTGAACAGGGAAAAATATTATCTAGACGGGTGAATAGATTGACCTTGAAACAACAACGATTAATTACTATTGCTATAAAACAAGCTCGTATTTTATCTTTGTTACCTTTTCTTAATAATGAAAAACAGTTTGAGAGAGCCGAGTCAATCCCTAGAACTACCGGTCCTAGAACCAGAAACAAATAGATATACTCTTCCATTGATTCAAAACTTCAATCGGAATTCAAGCTCAGATTGATGTTTTGTTCGAAAAGCCTCAAATCCAGATTTGATTGTTGTGTTATAAGAAACAACAAATAGGGAAAGAATAAATCTTTTTTTTTTTGAAAGATGTTCGTTCATTTCTACTACTTATCTTATCTTATCTGAATTTTTTTTATTCTATCTTCCCGGAGTCCATTCTCCGGGGAATGCAATTAGGTTTCAATCATTCCTATATATGACTTTAGAATGTCTTTTATTTCATAATTTTATTGGAAATCATGTAAAGACAATTCTTATTTGATATAGCTATTTGCGCAAGTATTTTACGATTAAGAAGTAATTGCTTCTTGTACAGATTGTGTATTAATCTACTATAACTATAGAATACCCCTTTCTCACGAGCCGCTGCATTTATCCGAGCGATCCACAAACGACGAAAGTCCCTCTTTTGCCTGCCCCTATCTCGATGAGAGGAAACCAAAGCTCTCATTTTCTGTTGAGTAATGGTTCGAGTAAGTCTTGAATGCGCCCCTATAAAGGTTGATGCAAATAAACGAATTTTTGTTCGACGTCTCCGAGCTATATATCCTCGTCTAACTCTGGTCATTGAATCAAATTACACTTTAATGAATGAATAACTAATTGATTTCTCTTCTTTCAGTCATCCTTTTATCCCCCGGTTGATTAATAACAAAACGGATTATTCCGATATATAAAATATAAATTCCAATGGCTTTTGCTACTATGACCTTCCCAACCACTATTTTGAATCCTTCCAGGTAAAATACCTAGAAATAAGAAATTCTAACGATATTAAATAAATAAAAGCAAAAATAGTGGGTTCCATCGTTTCTATGGTTATTTCATAAACGGTGAGGTCCTCTCTATACACCGGAGCCTCTTCTTTCATTTAATCAAATGTTATTGTAAACTTGTATAGTTCACTCTCTTTGGCTCTACCAATCAATTATACAGTAATAGATCTTTTCACAAAAAAGGCTATCCATACAGTGACGGCATTTAATTATGAAAGTTGGCTAGGTAGCTGACCTTGTTAGTCCGTTCTTTCAAGAAAGGGAGCATAACCTTTTTGCTTCTTGTAGTACTATTTCCTCCGCTTAATGGATAACTATTTGCTACCAATGGGGAATTGCTTTTCATCTCAAATTGAGGTGATTGGATTTGCACCAATGGAAACCATAAATTTCATACACAAAAATATAGGTATATGATAGATCCTCATCCTCATTTTTAGATAGTAAAAATGGCTTTTTCCACTCTATCTATCCTATTGGTGATTGGTACTGAAAAAATGGTTTCGTTTGTTCGAACTCATGATCTAAACGAGTCGCACATACACCCTAGTACATGTTCCCCGACGCTGAGGACATCCTCGAAGTGCGGGGGATTTCGTGATTTTTCTTATTGGCTGTCTTGTGTTTCTAATAAGTTGTTTAATTGTCGGCATATCATACATATATATAATAAAATAGGTTGGTTTAGATCGATCTTAACCTGATGATTGATGATTATGAATTATTTCTATTCAATATCAAATCACGAAAAATTCGAATTCTGATTTGAAACGGAATCATGTATTTACACGAAATCTCCAGTATTTTCATTTTCGACCGCTACAAGATCAACAATACCATGAGCTTGGGCTTCTGTTGCTGACATAAAAACATCCCTTTCCATGTCTTCGGATATAACCCATAAAGGGTTGCCCGTTCTTTGTACATAAACCTTTGTGAGGGTTTCGCGAAGTTTCAGTAGTTCTTCCGCTTCCAGGATAAATTCCCCTGCTTGTGCCTCATAAAAAGAACTAGCAGGTTGGTGAATCATGACCCTGATAATATTGATATAACATCATGCATGAACGGTTCTTCTATCTTGCAGGATTGGGCTAAAGTAAGGGATAAAAAAAAAGAAGAAAATAAAAAAAAAAAAAACAAATAGAATGGAACAGCCGTACAGGCATCTTTTGTGCATTGCATACGGCTCTGCAATGGCATTTCTTCCTCCCTTCTCTTCAATTTCTATTCTATCGAAGAAAAAAATAGAATCCATCCGATCCAGATCGTTGAATGATCCATTTACCACCCTTCCTTTCGTATTGTAGGAGTCAAAAAATACTATGATGGTTCTGTTGCTTTCTATATTTATCTCGTCTGTGATTTAGCAATCCCAAAGTTTCTTTTTTTTTTATTTTCGTACTCTTTCTTTCGTAACGTAACTATCATAAAGAGACTTCTGGTGTGGAAGAAAAATGGTTTGTGACGCTGAAATGTACTCCTGACACATAAGATCAAATCGGAATAACCTTTGTTTCATACTACTATCTCGATACAAAATCTCGTGTTAGGAAAAACAATACTAGTTTGTTCATATCGAACTCGAAGTGCCATGCTATTATTACCTATTTTTCATATTATTCACATTCGATATGGCGAAGGCATAGTCTTTTTCTTTTTTTTTCAAATAAAAACTCATTGGCGCCAAGCGTGAGGGAATGCTAGACGTTTGGTAATTTCTCCTCCGACCAGAATGAAAGATCCCATTGAAGCGGCTAATCCCATGCAAATTGTATGCACATCGGGCGAAACAAATTGCATAGTATCATAAATGGCTATTCCTGGTATTACCCATCCGCCGGGAGAGTTTATAAACAAATAAAGATCCCTAGTATCATCTTCTATACTGAGATATACCATGAGACCAACAAGTTGATTTGAGATCTCACTATCAACTTGTTGGCCTAAAAAAAGTAATCTTTCTCGATAAAGTCGGTTGATTAGGACAAAATTGTATCCCTTTTGAACCGTACGCGCATCTTTGGATGCATACGGTTCAAAAAATTGTGAAAAAAGAATCAATGTGTCGATTCCAATCCTATCTCTTTTTTTTTTTAACAGATTTCCGTTTTTCTAATGAAAATAAAGGGGTTTTCTTCTATTTTTCAAAAAAAAAAAACATAAGTTTTGGCTCCCTTCCATATCCCTAAAAAAAAAGAATTTACTGAACTTCATTTTTGGTATTAACCTTTCATTGATGTATTGTTTCGTCGAGATTCAAATCACGATGTCATTTTCTTGTTCCTGAATGGGTCCTTTCAATTCTTTTAGGTTCATGTTCTACTCCGGGGAAAGATCTATCCGAATTCTATTTGCACATATAGGACAAATAATCTCAGTACCATTTCTTTTTGCTACGACTTTTTTAATTCGTTTTATGCCTCTCCCAAACTATTCGATGTATTCATCATATTGGTTGGCATGTCAGTTTGAGATCACTCCTATAATTGAATTAAATATTACGAATCGTCTATGCTACAAGCGGTAATTGTACATATATTACTATTACCAATTTGTTTGGTATTTTCTGAACGGAGCCTGGATATTTGATTTTTTTAGTCCAAGTCAACCATAAATTCTTCTAATTGATAATATTGATCCTCAATAGAAATTGATCCAATTTCACTTCACGCTCCGAATGATTGAAGAACCAATCAATACAATATTTCTTGGGTGAAACAGAGGATATCTCGATCGGGGGAGAAAACGGGTAAATCCCATATGACCCAATATGTCTGACAAGTCGCACTATACGTCAACCCAAACTGCATCTTCCTCTCCAGGACTCCGAAAAGGTACTTTTGGAACACCAATGGGCATTAAATTAAAGAAAAAAATTAAGTACTATACTTCACTTTAATATGGAAACGTAAGAACGAGGTTATTGTCTTCATCATTTTTTTCTGTTTATTCTACTAGTTTATACATAAATGGGAAGGTTTTTAGAGAAAGAGAGAATGAATAAATAAAAATTTTAATGAAGGGATCAATCGTTCTAATAATAAACAAGTATCCATCCATTCGTTCCCACAAAATGGGACCGATGCTCCCATTGCGTATTGGTACTTATCGGGTATAGAATAGATCTGCTTCTCTTTGTTCTTACGAACAGAATTCTTCCGTTATTTTAAACGGAATAGAATAAATAGTAACCTTTTCTCATACAGAATCCGCTCAAAAGTACATAGTATATTCCAATGCGATAAAGTTACATAGTGTCTATTTTTCTTTGATAAAGGGGTATTTCCATGGGTTTGCCTTGGTATCGTGTTCATACTGTCGTATTGAATGATCCCGGTCGATTGCTTTCTGTCCATATAATGCATACGGCTCTAGTTTCTGGTTGGGCCGGTTCTATGGCTCTATACGAATTAGCGGTTTTTGATCCCTCTGATCCCGTTCTTGATCCAATGTGGAGACAAGGTATGTTCGTTCTACCCTTCATGACTCGTTTAGGAATAACCAATTCGTGGGGTGGTTGGAGTATTTCAGGAGGGACTGTAACGAATTCAGGTATTTGGAGTTATGAAGGCGTAGCAGGTGCACATATTGTGTTTTCTGGCTTGTGCTTTTTGGCGGCCATATGGCATTGGGTGTATTGGGACCTAGAAATATTCTGTGATGAACGTACAGGAAAACCCTCTTTGGATTTGCCCAAGATCTTTGGAATTCATTTATTTCTCTCAGGGGTGGCTTGCTTTGGCTTTGGCGCATTTCATGTAACAGGTTTATATGGTCCTGGAATATGGGTGTCCGATCCTTATGGACTAACTGGAAAAGTACAATCTGTAAGCCCAGCGTGGGGCGCGGAAGGTTTTGATCCTTTTATTCCGGGAGGAATCGCTTCTCATCATATTGCAGCGGGTACACTGGGCATATTAGCGGGCCTATTCCATCTTAGTGTTCGTCCGCCTCAACGTCTATACAAAGGATTACGTATGGGCAATATTGAAACTGTACTTTCTAGTAGTATCGCTGCTGTTTTTTTTGCAGCTTTTGTTGTTGCTGGAACTATGTGGTATGGTTCAGCAACTACCCCAATCGAGTTATTTGGTCCCACTCGTTATCAGTGGGATCAGGGATACTTCCAGCAAGAAATATATCGAAGAGTTGGTGCCGGACTAGCCGAAAATCTGAGTTTATCGGAAGCTTGGTCTAAAATTCCCGAAAAATTAGCTTTTTATGATTACATTGGTAATAATCCGGCAAAAGGGGGATTATTCAGAGCGGGTTCAATGGACAGTGGGGATGGAATAGCTGTTGGATGGTTAGGCCACCCCGTCTTTAGAGATAAAGAAGGGCGCGAGCTTTTTGTACGTCGTATGCCTACTTTTTTTGAAACATTCCCGGTAGTTTTGGTAGATGGAGACGGAATTGTGAGGGCAGATGTTCCTTTTCGAAGGGCAGAATCAAAGTATAGTGTTGAACAAGTAGGTGTAACTGTTGAGTTCTATGGGGGCGAACTCAATGGAGTCAGTTATAGTGATCCTGCTACTGTAAAAAAATATGCTAGACGTGCACAATTAGGTGAAATTTTTGAATTAGACCGGGCTACTTTGAAATCCGATGGTGTTTTTCGTAGTAGTCCAAGGGGTTGGTTCACTTTTGGGCATGCTTCGTTTGCTTTGCTCTTCTTTTTCGGACACATTTGGCATGGTGCTAGAACCTTGTTCAGAGATGTTTTTGCTGGTATTGATCCAGATTTGGATGCTCAAGTGGAATTTGGAGCATTCCAAAAACTTGGAGACCCAACTACAAGGAGACAAGCAGTTTGATACAAGATTGCTCTGGTATCTTTCGCTTCTATTTTTTTTTTTTTATTTGAATAGGGTACTCGAGAAATATTGACTTGAATCACCTTCTTTTCTTTGATTCTTTCCCTTTTTTATATGGTATGGTAAACGACCCCACTCAAACGAATAGGTGTGAAAGCTATAATTGTAAACCACGATCGAATCTATGGAAGCATTGGTTTATACCTTCCTTTTAGTCTCGACTTTAGGGATAATTTTTTTCGCTATCTTTTTTCGAGAACCACCTAAGGTTCCGACTAAAAAATGAAATGATTTTTCATTATATCAACTGAAGTAATGAGCCTCCCATATCGGGCGGCTCATTACTTCAACTAGTCTAGTCCCCGTGTTCTTCGAATGGATCTCTTAATTGTTGAGAGGGTTGCCCAAAAGCGGTA